CCTATACGAACTCAATTTATTATTTCGGAATAAAAATGTAGAACCGCAAGAAATGAGTCTTGGGGATGAAACAAAACCGCAGGTTTCTTTTTTTGGACAAACAATATTTCTTTTATTTTCTTCATCCTTTGCATTGGAAGAATAGACTAAAAAATTGATATGATTCAACTTCAGACCCATTTAAATGTAGCGGATAACAGCGGGGCTCGAGAATTAATGTGTATTCGAATCATAGGAGCTAGTAATCGTCGATATGCTCATATTGGTGACGTTATTGTTGCTGTGATCAAAGAAGCAGTACCTAATATGCCCCTAGAAAAATCAGAAGTAGTCAGGGCTGTAATTGTTCGTACCTGTAAAGAACTTAAACGTGACAGCGGTATGATAATACGATATGATGACAATGCTGCAGTTGTGATTGATCAAGAAGGAAATCCAAAAGGAACTCGAATTTTTGGTGCAATCCCCCGGGAATTGAGACAATTAAATTTTACTAAAATAGTTTCATTAGCTCCCGAGGTATTATAAAATAAAAAAAAAAATAAAATGAGATCGTGATATCTTTGGGGTATTTGAAAGAAATAGATTAAGAACTAGATTAATTCGTAGATTGTGTCTCATGCATATACCTTGAAAAATTTATATTCATAAACCAATAAAAAAAAAGAAAAACATGTTGATTATATCCAATTTTGAGGCACCAATAATTTTAGTTCATCATGGGTAGAGACACTATTGCTGAGATAATAACCTCTATACGAAATGCTGATATGGATAGAAAAAGAGTTGTTCGCATAGCATCTACTAATATTACTGAAAATATTGTAAAAATACTTTTCCGAGAAGGTTTTATCGAAAACGTCAGAAAACATCGAGAAAAAAACAAATATTTTTTTGTTTTAACCCTCCGACATAGAAGGAATAGAAAAAGACCCTATAGAAATTTTTTAAATTTAAAACGGATCAGTCGGCCCGGTCTACGAATCTATTCTAACTCTCAACGAATTCCGAGAGTTTTAGGTGGAATGGGAATTGTAATTCTTTCTACTTCTCGAGGTATAATGACAGACCGGGAGGCTCGACTAGAAGGAATCGGCGGAGAAATTTTGTGTTATATATGGTAATCCATTTAATATCCAAATGGGATCCGAAACCTCTTCCTATTTGTAAAAAAAAAAAGCAAGGGGGTGAGTTGTCTAATATTGTTTCTCCTCCCTTAGTTGATACTTCAAGGGGGCTTGACCTGGAATGAAAGAACAAAAATGGATTCATGACGGTTTAATTACTGAATCGCTTCCCAATGGCATGTTCCGGGTTCGGTTAGATAATGAAGATCTGATTCTAGGTTATGTTTCGGGAAAGATTCGACGTAGTTTTATACGGATACTGCCAGGAGATAAAGTCAAAATTGAAGTAAGTCGTTATGATTCAACCAGAGGACGTATAATTTATCGACTCCGAAACAAGGATTCGAAAGATTAGGTGGTTTTTATTCAATACGATTCGAGATAAAAAATTTCAAGAAACTTATTTTCTACCAAGAAGTAGATTCAGAATTAAGATAAGGAATGACAAATATGAAAATAAGAGCTTCCGTTCGTAAAATTTGTGAAAAATGTCGCCTAATCCGTAGGCGGGGGCGCATTATAGTAATTTGTTCCAACCCGAGACATAAACAAAGACAAGGATAATCAGACTCACTAAAGGGCTCAACGTACAAATAAGGAATCTGTTTTGACATGAAATGGATATATCCATATATTTTTGACTCATATTTATGAGATGATAGAATATGGCAAAAGCTATACCGAGAACTGGTTCACGTAGGAATGTACGTATTGGTTCACGTAAGAGTACACGTAGAATACCAAAGGGAGTTATTCATGTTCAAGCAAGTTTCAATAATACCATTATTACAGTTACAGATGTACGGGGTCGGGTGGTTTCCTGGTCCTCGGCCGGTACTTGTGGATTCAAGGGTACGAGAAGAGGGACACCTTTTGCCGCTCAAACTGCAGCGGCAAATGCTATTCGTACAGTAGTAGATCAAGGTATGCAACGGGCAGAAGTCATGATAAAAGGTCCCGGTCTCGGGAGAGACGCAGCATTACGAGCTATTCGTAGAAGTGGTATACTATTAACTTTTGTACGGGATGTAACCCCTATGCCACATAATGGCTGTAGACCTCCGAAAAAAAGACGTGTGTAGAAATGAACAGTGAAGAAATTTCAAGAGAAACAAGAGAAATAAATAATTCAATCAAATAAAATAATATTACTATGGTTCGAGAGAAAGTAACAGTATCTACTCGGACACTACAGTGGAAGTGTGTTGAATCAAGAACAGACAGTAAACGTCTTTATTATGGGCGCTTTATTCTGTCTCCACTTATGAAAGGCCAAGCCGACACAATAGGCATTGCGATGCGAAGAGCTTTGCTTGGAGAAATAGAAGGAACATGTATCACACGTGTAAAATCTGAGAACGTCCCCCATGAAT